GTATTCCTGAATAATCTAATTTTTCAATTATTCAACCATTTCATTTTACCAAGCTCAACGTTAACCAGATTAGTCAACATTTATACGTTTCGATGCAACAATAAGATGTTATTTGTAACAAGTAGTTTTGTTGGTTGGTTAATTGGTCACATTTTATTCATGAAATGGGTTGGATTGGTCTTAGTCTGGATACGACAAAATCATTCTATTCGATCTAATAAGTACCTTGTGTCAGAATTGAGAAATTATATGGCTCGAATCTTTAGTATTCTCTTATTTATCACCTGTGTCTACTATTTAGGCAGAATGCCGTCGCCTATTGTCACTAAGAAACTGAAAGAAACCTCAGAAACAGAAGAAAAGGGAGAAAGTGAGGAAGAAATCGATGTAGAAACAACTTCCGAAACGAAGGCGACTAAACAGGAACAAGGGGGATCCACCGAAGAAGACCCTTCCCTTTGTTCGGAAGAAAAAGAGGATCCGGACAAAATAGATGAAACGGAAGAGATCCGGGTGAATGGAAAGGAAAAAACAAAAGATGAATTCCACTTTAAAGAGACATCCTATAAGGATAGCCCTGTTGACGAAGATTCTTATCTTGATGGGTATCAAGATAATTGGGAATTAGGAAGACTTAAAGAAGAAAAAAAAGAAAAGACCCATGCCCATTTCCGGTTTGAAAAACCTCTTATGACTTTTTTTTTCGATTATAAACGATGGAATCGTCCATTTAGATATATAAAAAATGATCTATTTGAAAATGCTGTACGAAATGAAATGTCACAATATTTTTTTTATACATGTCCGAGTGATGGAAAAGAAAAAATCTCTTTTACCTATCCGTCAAGTTTATCAACTTTTTCAGATATGATAGAACGCAAAATTTATTTATACACAACGAAAAAACTATGCCATCAAGACTTATATAATTATTGGATTTATACCAATGAACAAAAAAAGTCCAACTTAAGAAATGAATTGATAAGTCGAATAAAAGTTCTAGAAAAAGAAAAGGGATCTCTTCTTCTAGACATGCTCGAAAAAAGGACCAGACTATACAATGATGAAAATGAAAAAGAATGCTTGTCTAAAACGTATGATCCTTTTTTGAATGGGCCATATCGTGGAATAATAAAAAAGCTCGATTCACGCGCAAATATAAATGATTTAATGACTTCTAGAAAAGATTCCATAAAATTTTGGATAAATAAGATTCATGGTCTACTTCCTATTCCTAATAATTCCCAAGAATTTGAAAATAAAAAGAATTCATTTGATTTTGATAGGGAATTATTATCGAAGTCTAAAAGAACTGATTCAGAAAGTCAATCAAAATTCTTGAAATTTTTATTCGATGTAATTACAACCGACCCAAATAATCAAACAATAATTAAAAATAAATCTATTGGAATAGAAGAAATAAGCAAAAAAGTTCCTCGATGGTCATACAAATTAGCCGATGATTTTTTTTTTATTGAAGAGCTGGAGGAAGAAGATGAGGAAGAATCGACGGAAGATCATGAGATTCGTTCAAGAAAAGCCAAACGGGTGGTAATTTATACTGATAACAATCAGAATACTAATTCTGTTACTAGTATTAATAATACTAGTAATAATGATGAAGCAGAAGAAGTGGCTTTGATACGTTACTCGCAACAATCAGATTTTCGTCGGGATATAATAAAAGGATCCATGCGTGCTCAAAGACGCAAAACGGTTACTTGGGAAATGTTTCAAGCAAATGCTAATTCCCCGCTTTTTTTGGATCGAATAAACAAAATATTTTTTTTTGATTCTTTTGATCTTTCTGAAATGATAAATCTCATTTTTCGAAATAGAGTCGGTAAAGAATCGGAATCGCAAATTTCCGATTCTTCTTTTGATAAAGAAGGGACAAAAGAACAGGAAAAAAAAGAGGAAAATGATCGAATAACAATAGCCGAAACTTGGGATAGCATTCCATTTGCTCAAGTAATGAGAGGTTTGATGTTAGTAACACAATCTTTTCTTAGAAAATATATTGTATTACCTTCATTGATAATAGCTAAAAATATGGGCCGTATGTTATTATTCCAATTTCCTGAATGGTACGAAGATTTGAAGGAATGGAATCGAGAAATGCACGTTAAGTGCACCTATAATGGTGTTCAATTATCAGAAACAGAATTTCCAAAAGATTGGTTAACAGACGGAATTCAGATAAAGATTTTATTTCCTTTTTGTCTGAAACCTTGGCGAAGACAAAGATCTAAGGTACGATCTCATTATATAGATTCAATGAAAAAACAAGTAAAAAAAGACAATTTTTCTTTTTTAACAGTATGGGGAATGGAAGCAGAACTTCCCTTTGGTTCTCCCCGAAAACGACTTTATTTTTTTGAACCCATTTTTAAAGAACTCGAAAGACAAATTAGAAAGCTAAAAAAACAATTTTTTCTCGTTCTAAGGGTCTTAAAGGAAAGAGGAAAATGGTCTCTACAAATTTCAAAAGAAAAAAAAGGATGGGTCATCAAAACAGTTCTTGTTATAAAGCGAATAATGAAAGAACTTGAAAAAGTAAATCCGATTTTTTTATTTGAATTGAAGAAGGTGAAAGTATATGAACCAAATAAAAATAGAAAAGATTTAAAAATAAATAATAAAATTAACCATGAATCGACCATACCAATTCGATCTATGAATTGGACAAATTATTCACTCATAGAAAAAAAAATGAAAGATCTTTATGATAGGATAATCATAACCAAGAATCAAATAGAACAAATCACAAAAGACAATAAAAAAACAGTTTTAACCTATGATGATAAAGGATCAGAATCACAGAAATCTAGTTGGCAGATATTAAAAAGAAACAATATACGATTAATACGTAAATCACATTTTTTTATAAAATTTTTCATTGAAAAAATATACATGGATATCTTGCTATGTACCATAAACATTCCCAGAATCAATATACAACTTTTTTTTGAATCAACAAAAAAAATTATTAATAAATACACTTACAACCATGAAACAAATCAAGAAAAAATTGATGAAATAAATCCAAATAGAATGAACTTTATTTCAACTATAAAAAAGTGGTTTTCAAATACTAATATTAGTAATAAAAATTTAAATAGTTATACTTGCTTGTCCCAAGCATATGTATTTTACAAATTATCACAAACCCAATTACTTAACAAGTATAACTTAAAATATATATTTCAAGATCATGAGACCCATTATTATCTTAGGGATAAAATAAAGGATTATTGTATAACACGAGGACTATTTGATTACAAATCAAGGCATAATAAAATTAAAAAGTCTGGAATGAATGACTGGAAAAACTGGTTAAAGGGTTTTTATCAATACAATTTTTCCCAGATCAAATGGTCTCGATTAGTCCCGAAAAAATGGCGAAATAGAGTCAATCAACTTCGTATGATTAAAAATCAAGACTCAATTCAATTTAATTCATATAAAAACAAAAAAGACCAATTAAGTCATTATGTAAAAGAAGATTATTCCGTAACGGTTTCGTTCACAAAAAAAAAAAAAAAATTGGTTAAAAAACACTACAGATATGATCTTTTATCACATAAATATATGAATTATGAATATATGAATTATGGGGATAAGAAAAACTCCTATTTTTATGGATCAACAGTACAAGTAAAGGAGAACCGGGAGATTCCATATCTATATGATTTCAATACATCGAAACCCGACGCATTTTATCTATTGGTAAGTACAACTATTAGTGATTATCTAGAGGAAAGATATCCTATTGATACGAATATAAATCGGGATAGAAAATATTTTGATTGTCAAATTCTCCATTTTTGTCTTATAAAAAATATTGATATCGAGACTTGGACCAATGCACATATTGGTATCAAGATTAATAAAAATACTAAGACTCAAACTAATAAGTATAAAAACAAAAAGAAAGATATTTTGTTTCATAAAGAAATCAACTTATACAAGAAAAAAAAACACTTTTTTGATTGGATGGGAATGAATCAAAAAAGGTTATATCATAATTCTACCATAGCAAAACTAAAATCTTGGTTCTTACCAGAATTTGTGCTACTTTTTGATACATATAAAATTAAACCATGGATTATACCAATTCAATTTCTTCTTTTAGATTTTCATAAAAATGAAAAGATTAGTCAATATGAAAACATCAACATAAAAAAAAAAAACCTTACCATATTATCTAATCAAAAAGAATATATTGATTTAGAAAATTCTAACCAAGAAAAAAACAAACAACAATATCCAAAATATCTTGGATATGATCTAGAAAAACAAAACGAAAAAAAAGATGTTGAAGATAATTACGCGGGATCAGACATTAAAAAACGTAGAAATAAAAAGGAATCTAAGAAGATCAAGGAAGCAGAACTAGATTTATTACTAAAAAAATATTTCCTTTTTCAATTAAGATGGGATGATTCTTTGAGTCAAAGAATGATCAATAATATTAAGGTATATTGTCTCTTACTTAGATTGACAAATGCAAAGCAAATTGCTATATCCTCGATTCAAAGAGGAGAAATGCGTCTGGATGTAATGCTGATTCAAAAGAATCTTGTTCTTACAGAATTGATAAAAAGAGGAATATTAATTATCGAACCAGTTCGTTTATCTATAAAAAGGGATGGGCAATTTATTATCTATCAAACCATAAGTATTTCATTAGTTGATAAAGATAAAGTTAAAACTAATAAAAAATTCATAAAAAAACGAAATGTTGATAAGAATAATTTAGACAAATCCATTGCACAACATAGCGATATGCCTGTGAATGAAGAAAAAAAAAAAAATTATAATTTTCTTGTTCCTGAACATATTCTATCTCATCGACGTCGGAGAGAGTTGAGAATTCTAATTTGTTTCAATTTCTTGAATTGGAATGATATAGATAAAAATCCACAATTTTGCAACGAAAACAAAATAATAAACTGTGGACAATTTTTGAATGAGGACAAGCATCTTAATAGAGATGCAAACAACTTTATTAAATTAAAATTATTTCTTTGGCCTAATTACCGATTAGAGGATTTAGCTTGTATGAATCGTTACTGGTTTGATACCCATAACAGCAGTCGTTTTAGTATGTCAAGGATACATATGTATCCCCAATCCAGAATCAGTTAATAAACTAATATTATATTTCCTATATATCACCTGACATAATATATTTGATATATGGCGAAAGATGTACATATGCGTATGTTATGTTACATTGTAGTACATGATATTGATTTATTTTTGGATCTAGGAATACTAAATTAGTAGAATCTTTTTAAGTAAAAAAGAATCACTCTCTTTCGTGAATGTGTAAATGTATTATATTTTATTCTATCGAAATCCCATTTTATGTTTGAAATAAAAATGGGATTTCGATAGAATAAAAAAGTATGAATAAATCTAAACTTTTGTTTATATCAGATTAAAATGACTGACATAATCATAACATCATATAATAATTATTATTTTTCCTGATCGGTAAAATCTATAAAAAATAAAAAGATAGAAGAATTTTGTTATGGTCAAAAATTCATTCATTTCAGTTATTCTGCAAGACGAAAAAGAAGAAAACAAAGGGTCTGTTGAATTTCAAGTATTCAGTTTCACCAATAAAATACGGAGACTCACCTCGCATTTGGAATTGCACAAAAAAGATTTTTTATCTCAAAGAGGTCTACGAAAAATTCTGGGAAAACGTCAACGGCTGTTGGCTTATTTGTCAAAGAAAAATAGAGTAAGTTATAAAAAATTAATTAGTCAGTTAGATATTCGGGAGCTAAAAACTCGTTAATTTGAGGATTCATTTGAAAATTTTTTTTTAATTAGTTATTAGGTTTTTATTTTTATAAACCTTGTTTTGAGAAATTCATGGAATAATGAATTTAGGGAAGAAAAGATATGACTGTACCGGCTACAAGAAAAGATCTCATGATAGTCAATATGGGCCCTCATCACCCATCGATGCATGGTGTTCTTAGACTTATTATAACTCTCGACGGTGAAGATGTTATTGACTGTGAACCCGTATTGGGCTATTTACACAGAGGGATGGAAAAAATAGCGGAAAACCGAACAATTATACAATATCTTCCTTATGTAACACGTTGGGATTATTTAGCTACTATGTTCACCGAAGCAATAACAGTAAATGCACCAGAACAATTGGGAAATGTTCAAGTACCCCAAAGGGCCAGCTATATCAGAGTAATTATGCTAGAGCTGAGTCGTGTAGCTTCGCATTTGTTATGGCTTGGGCCTTTTATGGCGGATATCGGTGCGCAGACTCCCTTTTTCTATATTTTCAGAGAGAGAGAATTGCTATATGATTTATTCGAAGCTGCCACAGGTATGCGAATGATGCATAATTATTTCCGTATCGGAGGAATAGCTGCTGATCTACCTCATGGTTGGATAGATAAATGTTTAGATTTCTGCGATTATTTTTTAACGAGTGTTGTTGAATATGAAAAACTTATTACGCGGAATCCCATTTTTTTGGAACGAGTTGAAGGAGTGGGCGTTATTGGTGGAGAAGAAGCAATAAATTGGGGCTTATCAGGACCCATGTTACGAGCTTCCGGGATCCAATGGGATCTTCGTAAAGTTGATCATTATGAATGTTACAATGAATTCGATTGGGAAGTCCAATGGCAAAAAGAAGGGGATTCATTAGCTCGTTATTTAGTACGAATTGGCGAAATGAGGGAATCCATAAAAATTATTCAACAGGCTTTAGAAGGAATTCCCGGAGGACCTTATGAGAATTTAGAAATTCGGCGCTTAGATAGAGCAAGGAATTCCGAATGGAATGATTTTGAATATAGATTCATTAGTAAAAAACCTTCGCCTAATTTTGAATTGTCGAAACAAGAACTTTATGTAAGAGTAGAAGCCCCAAAGGGAGAATTAGGAATTTATTTGATAGGAGATAATAGTGTTTTCCCCTGGAGATGGAAAATTCGTCCGCCCGGTTTTATCAATTTGCAAATTCTTCCTCAGCTAATTAAAAGAATGAAATTGGCTGATATCATGACAATACTAGGTAGTATAGATATCATTATGGGAGAAGTTGACCGTTGAAATGATAATTGGCACAACAGAAGCACAAACTATCAATTCTTTTTCTAAATCAGAATCCTTAAAAGAAGTCTATGGACTCATATGGCTATTTATCCCTGCTTTGACCCTTATATTGGGAATCATAATAGGAGTACTAGTAATTGTATGGTTAGAAAGAGAAATATCCGCAGCGATACAACAACGTATTGGACCCGAATATGCCGGCCCGTTGGGAATTCTTCAAGCTCTAGCGGACGGGACTAAATTACTTTTTAAAGAGGACCTCCTACCATCTAGAGGAGATATTCGTTTGTTTAGTATCGGACCGTCTATAGCAGTCATATCAATTGTATTAAGTTATTTAATAATTCCTTTTGGGTATCGACTTGTTTTAGCTGATCTCAGTATAGGTGTTTTTTTATGGATCTCCATTTCAAGTATTGCTCCTATTGGGCTTCTTATATCAGGATATGTATCGAATAATAAATACTCTTTTTTAGGTGGCTTGCGAGCTGCGGCTCAATCTATTAGTTATGAAATACCATTAACTCTATGTGTGTTATCAATATCTCTACGTGTGATTCGTTAGAACATGAACTTTGACCTCAAAATGAAATAAAGGAAAGAGGAATTAATGTATTGGATAGATATAGATATTTTTATTTTTTTATTCATCAGAGTTATTTAGGTCGATGAGTTAAACCAGATAGTTATATGAGTAAAACAAAACAGCTTATCAATGTGTAGTAAAAAGATAAAATCTCATTCCCTATATACAAGAATAAAGCAGAAGTAAACATTAAGGAGTATAAACTCTTTATCCCAAGATTGAGATTCTTTAATTAGTCATCATATCTTGAAGCGGGTGCAAAAGATCAACTGTATGGGATTACTGTCTTGTATGTATTACCATATAGGAGATCAATCAAAAATCAGTGGACGGTTAGGAACACCAAGGTACACAAAGGATTAGTAATAGAGATAATGTAAGGTATCAAAAAAGAGGTATTTTCACATAAAACGAATCATAAGATGATAGGGGCTTTAAGTTGGTAGAAATGATCAAGCAGTACTTCCCCACGATTCCGATCTAGAGTATGCTCCTAGTCACTGATTAAAGAAATAACTATCAAGAACGAATTAATCCTTTATTCTCAGGAATACCTTTTATGAGAAAGAAGAGCAGGAACAAAAGAAATAGAATATAAAAAAGATCTTTATTTTTTTTTTCCTACATCTATACCAATATATATGTATATAGTAAATTCTTATTCTTTATGATTCAGTAAAGAATGTGTCTAATTCTTTTTATCTCTTGATATAACGAGTATTTTATTGAAAGATTAAGTTATTACCGAAGATTTAATTATAAGGGATGAGATCAATTCGGAAGCGCCTTTTTTTTATTCTAGCAGACAGAATTCCATTGGTCTAATTCTAATTTTTGGGACTCTACACGGTATTTTTATTCTATCTACCCTATACCCCACAAAGATACCTATAATAATACCGAACCAGTCCTTACATTTATTTGTACGCGACCATAGAGGAGCCGTATGAAGCTGAGGTCTCATGTACGGTTTTGGAATAGCGGTGAGAACAGTTATGTTATTATCGACTATGATTATCGAACAGTTCAAGTACAGTTGATATAGTTGAGGCGCAGTCAAAATATGGTTTTTGGGGGTGGAATATGTGGCGTCAACCTATAGGGTTTATCGTTTTTATAATTTCTTCTCTAGCAGAATGCGAGAGATTACCTTTTGATTTACCAGAAGCAGAAGAAGAATTAGTAGCAGGTTATCAAACCGAATATTCTGGTATCAAATATGGTTTATTTTATATTGCTTCTTATCTAAATCTCTTAGTTTCTTCATTATTTGTAACAGTTCTTTATTTAGGTGGGTGGAATTTATCTATTCCATACATATCTGTTCCTGAACTTTTCGGAATAAATCAAATTGCTAGAGTCTTTGGAATGATAATTGGTATCTTTATTACATTAGCTAAAGCTTATTTGTTTCTTTTTATATCTATCACAACAAGATGGACTTTACCCAGGATGAGAATGGACCAGCTATTAAATCTTGGATGGAAATTTCTTTTACCTATTTCTCTAGGTAATTTATTATTGACAACGTCTTCCCAACTTGTTTCACTATAAATAACACAATACGATAATGGTATTCTAGACTCATAACCTCTCTTAAACAAGATAAAGAAATATCAACTTATTCGTGGATATCTACAATATGTTTCCTATGGTGACTGGGTTCATGAATTATGGTCAACAAACAATACGAGCCGCAAGGTATATTGGTCAAAGTTTCATAATTACCTTATCCCACGCAAATCGTTTACCTGTAACTATTCAGTATCCTTATGAAAAGTCGATCACATCAGAACGTTTCCGTGGTCGAATCCACTTTGAATTTGATAAATGTATTGCTTGTGAAGTATGTGTTCGTGTGTGCCCCATAGATCTACCTGTTGTTGATTGGAGATTTGAAGGAGATATTAAAAAGAAAATATTGCTTAACTATAGTATAGATTTTGGTGTCTGTATATTTTGTGGTAACTGTGTCGAATATTGTCCCACTAACTGTTTATCAATGACTGAAGAATATGAACTTTCTACTTATGATCGTCACGAATTGAATTATAATCAAATCGCTTTGGGTCGGTTACCAATGTCAGTAATTGGAGACTACACAATTCAAACAGTTATGAATTCGACTCAAATAAAAATAGACAAAGGTAAATATCTTGATTCAAGAACAATTACTAATTAGTAAGATTATATTTTTCTATTTTGATAGAAAGGATCCAAGCTTCTTTATTTATTTTTTTTAGTCAATGTAACTAAAAGTAAAACGATAACTATTGATTGTTGAGAATAGCTGGTTTATTTAATATTTTTCGTTTTGATTTGGAAATATAAGATTCCAACTCTTCTTTTCTTCTGAATAAATTAAAATGAAAAAGTTGAGTTGGCCCGATAACTTTATCTATATCTACATTAATCTATATTACAATCTATACTGCATTACTACATTAAGATTTTATTTAGCATTAAGATTTTATTTAGGAACGGTATCATAGAAAATAAAAAAAAAAATGGGCTAATTTTTACTTCCTGGACTATTCAGTAAGGTCATGAAATCTTTCGATTTATTTATTTTCTTATTTCATACATAATGGATTTACCTGGATCAATACATAATATTGTTGTAGTATTTCTGGGATCAGTTCTTATATTTGGGGGCCTGGGAGTAGTATTATTTACCAATCCAATTTATTCTGCCTTTTCGTTGGGATTGGTTCTTGTTTGTATATCCTTATTCTATATTCTATCGAATTCTTATTTTGTAGCTGCTGCACAACTTCTTATTTATGTGGGAGCCATAAATGTCTTAATCATATTTGCTGTAATGTTCATAAATGGCTCAGAATATTCCAATGTTTCCCACCTTTGGACCCTTGGAGATGGGGTTACTTCACTGGTTTGTACAAGTATTTTTTTTTTACTAATTATTACTATCCCAGATACGTCATGGTACGGAATTCTTTGGACTACAAGATCAAACCAGATTCTAGAACAGGACCTAATAAGTTATGTTCAACAAATTGGGATTCATTTATCAACAGATTTTTATCTTCCATTTGAACTCATTTCTATAATTCTTTTAGTTTCTTTAATAGGTGCAATTACTATGGCTCGTCAATCATAAATACTTATAATTTAAAAAATTTTTAGAATTATAAATTTGAAATAAAATAAAAAAGGTGTAAAGGTTTAAGGTTTTTAGTTAAATCTATTGCCAATACCTTCTATTGTTCTGTAATATTTTGTTCTATTCTAGTCAATGAAATCAGTTGAATTATTATTCATATTTAAATGAATCTAAATTGATGAGGAGTTAGTCAATGATGTTCGAGCATGTACTTTTTTTGAGTGTCTATTTATTTTCTATCGGTATCTATGGATTAATCACAAGTCGAAACATGGTTAGAGCACTTATGTGTCTTGAGCTTATACTAAATTCAGTTAATATCAATCTCGTAACATTTTCTGATTTATTTGATAGTCGCCAATTAAAAGGAGACATTTTCTCAATTTTTGTTATAGCTATTGCAGCGGCTGAAGCTGCTATTGGACTAGCTATTGTTTCATCGATCCATCATAACAAAAAATCAACTCGTATCAATCAATCAAATTTGTTGAATAATTAAATTAGTCGTAATCATTCATTATTTAATCATTGGATTTTCATTATATAAATTATATAATAATAAAATAATTATTTATATTAATTTGTTAGATTTATTCGAATTTAAAATAGAATTTAAATTCCATTAATATTAATTAAATATTGTATTATTTGTTGACCAATTTGAATTCAGATGTGCGACTTGTATTGTATGACTGTGGTTGTTGAAAGAGAAATCAAAGTATCTTGGCACTTTTTCATGAACAAATTTAGAAATATATTGATTCTTAAAAAAATTAATAAATCATTGATTCATCTGGTGTCTACAATATAAACATATAATTCATTTACTACCATTTATTTTTACCATACCAGATCGAAAATTTTTTATGTTCAAAACGGGAATTTCTAGATTTAATGTCACATTCAGTAAAAATTTATGATACATGTATAGGGTGTACTCAATGTGTCCGCGCCTGCCCCACAGATGTATTGGAAATGATACCTTGGGACGGATGTAAAGCTAAACAAATTGCTTCCGCACCAAGAACCGAGGATTGTGTAGGTTGTAAGAGATGTGAATCTGCTTGCCCAACAGACTTTTTGAGTGTCCGTGTTTATTTATGGCATGAAACAACTCGCAGCATGGGTCTATCTTATTAATTGATACGTTACAAAAACTCCACTTGAATCATTTGATTCCTCATTTACCGACAAAAGCCCGTACTCGATAAAATCAATATATTATTCCGAGCACGGGCTTTTCTGGTCAAAGCGTATCTTGTCTTTATCACGAGTTATTTTCCTTGGTTAACAATACTTGTTGTTTTGCCTATATTCGCGGGTTCTTCCATTTTTTTTCTTCCCCATAAGGGGAATAAGGTGTTTCGATGGTATACTATATGTATATGCTTATTAGAACTCCTTTTAACGACCTATGCATTCTGTTATCATTTCCAATTGGACGATCCCTTAATCCAATTGGAAGAAGATTGGAAATGGATAAATATTTTGGATTTTCACTGGAGACTGGGAATCGATGGGCTTTCCGTGGGACCCATTTTACTGACAGGATTTATCACTACTTTAGCTACTTTAGCGGCTTGGCCAGTTACTCGAAATTCACGATTATTCCATTTCTTTATGTTAGCAATGTACAGTGGTCAAATAGGATCATTTTCTTCTCGAGACCTTTTACTTTTTTTTATCATGTGGGAGTTAGAATTAATTCCTGTTTACTTACTTTTATCCATGTGGGGAGGAAAGAAGCGCTTATACTCGGCTACAAAGTTTATTTTGTACACTGCGGGGGGTTCCATTTTTCTATTAATAGGAGTTCTAGGTATGGGTTTATATGGCTCCACTGAACCAACATTAGATTTTGAAAGACTTGCTAATCAATCATATCCTATGGCATTGGAAATAATATTCTATTTTGGCTTCCTTATTGTTTATGCTGTCAAATCGCCGATCATACCCCTACATACATGGTTACCAGATACCCATGGAGAAGCACATTACAGTACATGTATGCTTCTTGCCGGAATTTTATTAAAAATGGGAGCATATGGATTGATTCGGATCAATATGGAATTATTACCCCGTGCTCATTCCATATTTTCTCCGTGGTTGGTGATAGTGGGAACAATACAAATAATCTATGCGGCTTTAACCTCTTTTGGTCAACGCAATTTAAAAAAGAGAATAGCCTATTCCTCTGTATCTCACATGGGTTTCACAATTATAGGAATTGGTTCTATAACCAACATGGGACTAAATGGAGCCATTCTACAAATACTTTCTCATGGATTTATTGGTGCTGCACTTTTTTTCTTGGCAGGAACCTGTTGTGATAGAATACGTCTTGTTTCTCTCGACGAAATGGGGGGGATAGCTGTCCCGATGCCGAAAATATTTACAATGTTCAGTAGCTTTTCGATGGCCTCTCTTGCATTGCCAGGGATGAGTGGTTTTGTTGCAGAATTAGTAGTATTTTTTGGAATAATTACCAGCTCAAAATATCTTTTAATTCCAAAAGTACTAATTACTTTTGGAATGGCAATTGGAATGATATTAACTCCTATTTATTTATTATCTATGTTACGTCAGATGTTCTACGGATACAAGTTATTCAATGTTCCAAATTCTAATTTTGTGGATTCTGGACCACGAGAACTTTTTGTTTCGATCTGTCTCTTTTTACCAATAATAGGTATTGGTATTTATCCCGATTTCGTTCTCTTACTATCAATTGACAAGGTACAAGCTATCTTATCTAATTATTTTTATAGATAGTTTTTATTAATGAGACGGCAAGTCTTATAATTCTGTAAAATAAAGTGAATTAGAGTTGTAATGAGATGTATCTCGAGTTTTTGCGAACCATTTGACTCTAGAAATCAAATGGTTCGCAAAAACTCGAGATACATATGAGATGATGTTCTTATGTTATGTATCGTTTATTCAATTAGATGTTAATGTGAATGAACCATAACTATGTAAACCTATTCCTAATAGATTGATCCCAAAATAACATATCCAAATTATAAGAAATCCTATAGAAGCCGCAAGTGCCGAATGTGTATCTTTTAAACTTTTATTTGTTCTAGTATGTGAATAAATCGCGAATATGATCCAAGTAATAAATGCCCAAGTTTCCTTAGGGTCCCAATTCCAATAAGATCCCCAAGCCTCATTAGCCCATACTGCTCCAGAAAGAATGCCTATGGTTAAAAAGGTAAAGCCTAAACTAATGACACGATAACTCCAATAATCTAAACGCTGAGTCAATTGATATTTGTAATAATTTTGAAATGAAATAAAAGAAGTGTTTTTAAAAACACTTCTTTTATCATTCAAATATTCGACTTCGCCAACGATAAATGATTTAATTACTAAATTCTTGCTTTTTAAAAAAATAGCAATGTTTTTTCGAAATGTAATCACTAAAAGAGCGACTGATAATAATGATCCACATAAAAGAGCTGCATAGCTTAATAGCATCATACTTACGTGCATCATTAACCACTGAGATTGTAGAGCGGGTACTAATATAGCGGATTGATGCATTTCGGTTGAAAGACCCGACGTGGCGAAACCTTGGGTAAAAATAGCACTTGGCGCGGTTATTACGCTTAAATAATTTTTATTATTTCGTATTTTAGGAATCATATGAATAATGGAGAAACTCCATGAAAGGAAGATTAATGACTCATATAAATTACTTAATGGGAAATGACCTGAATAAATCCAACGAATAACTAATAATCCTGTTATAGATAAAAAGGTAGCTATCATACCTCTTTCCGATGAATTACGTAATCCTACGATTTCGTGGACTAATAAGGTCATAAAATGAATCGTAATCACAATTGAAATAATCGAAAAAGAGATATGAGTTAATATATGTTCTAAAGTTGCAAATATCATAAAAAGGGCGGGGGTTCTCCATTATAGAATTAAAATTGAGAATTAAATATATTATAGGATCCGCTGTGAGCCTTTTTAGGGGATGCCGCCACTCGGACTCGAACCGAGATGCTCTAGCACTGCTTCCTAAGAGCAGCGTGTCTACCAATTTCACCATGGCGGCTTATTTGAAATAATAATAAATAATAGTCAATTCATGTTGAATGGTCAAGATTCAAGGATTCAATATAGTTAGTAAACGTTAGAACCGATGAAAAAAACTTATTTAAATTAATATTTGAATGTTTACTAAGTATCGCCGTAGGGTTTAGCTTTAAGAATAAACTTTCATGTATCTAGTCTAGAATGTAAAAACGGAATTATACCAAAACAGTCAGAACTAGATAGTTCTGTTCCGGGCCGAGGGTCGAGTTATAGAACTAAAAATCATCCTTTTTTAGACGATTTTTTAATTAATGTATTGAAAATTAAAAATATTAATTTTTTTTTAATAAAAAAATAAAAATGTCATATTTATCGCAATTTTATTCGAGGCATTTTTCTAATAATTTCGATACCTTAGTATCATTTATAATACTCTTCGTAATTTATTATAAATACTATCTAGTAACTATACTTCTAATTAGGTTTTGGGCTAGGCATATAACAAAAAACTTTTTCTCTATCAATTCAATTTTCACAATATAAAATTGAATTGATAGAGAAAAATTAGAATAATTAGTACTATACTAAGAGGCCAATAAACATAAGAATTATTATTTACTACATAACACGCCACAGCAATTAGTTCTAACTAATATTGATATTAAGGAATTAAATACATTCAATACATTAGTTAATGTGAATCATTTATCTTAAAAATTTTTAAGTTCTTAATGGTATGTCGATTTAGATTATTCCAAAATTTTATTACTTGTTTGTTGCACAAAAAAACTTTTTGAATGCCCAGTGGAAACCGATTTAGCTAAAGAAAGAGCTTTTACTGCCGTTAAATATCCCTTCTTCTTCCAAATATTTCTACGAATACGTTTTTTTGATCGAGAAGTACGTTTTTTTGGAACCGCCATTCAAAAACAAAATACTAATTTTTATTATTGTATGTGAAAGACATATATTTAGATCGTTTTTTCGTCATTATCCATACTTATCCCATGGATAATAAATACTTTGTTCAAAACATGTAAAACATATCATAATAATATAAATATAATTCTATATAATTATATAATATATATGTAAATATGTAAAAATAAATATATACAAAATATACAAAAAGATTATGAATTATATATACGTATCCATGTATATATACCTATGCCATATCACATATATATCTAGGGCTAAATGAAATAGATAATAATTTTTTTATTTTTGTTGATTTCTTTTATTATTGTTCTTTTGGTTGGTGGATTTGAAACAATTAAATTTATAACAATAAAAAAACAAATATTTTTTTATGGAACAAACATATCAATACGCATGGATAATACCCTTTCTTCCACTTCCAGTTACTATGTCAATAGGATTTGGACTTCTGTTTATTCCTACAGCAACAAAAAATATTCGTCGTATGTGGGGTTTTACTAGTGTTTTACTGCTAAGTATAACTATGGCCTTTTCGGCCAGTCTGTCTATTCAGCAAATAAATGGAAGTTTTATCTATCAATATTTATGGTCTTGGACTATCAATAATGATTTTTCTTTAGAGTTCGGACACTTGATCGATCCACTTACTTCTATTATGTCAATACTAATTACTACTGTTGGAATCATGGTTCTTATTTATAGTGACAATTATATGTCTCATGATCAAGGATATTTGAGATTTTTTGCTTATATGAGTTTTTCTAATACTTCCATGTTGGGATTAGTTACTAGTTCCAATTTGATACAAATTTATATTTTTTGGGAACTCGTGGGAATGTGTTCATATTTATTAATAGGTTTTTGGTTTACACGACCGGTTGCAGCAAGTGCTTGCCAAAAAGCCTTTATAACTAATCGTGTAGGAGACTTTGGTTTATTATTAGGAATCTTAGGTTTTTATTGGATAACTGGCAGTTTCGAATTTCGGGATTTGTTCAAAATAGTTAATAACTTGATCCATAGTAATGGGGTCAATTCTACATTTGTTACTCTCTGCGCCTTTTTATTATTCGTCGGCGCAATTGCTAAATCTGCACAATTCCCTCTTCACATATGGTTACCTGATGCTATGGAGGGGCCCACCCCTATTTCGGCTCTTATACACGCTGCTACCATGGTAGCAGCGGGAATTTTTCTTGTAGCTCGGCTTCTTCCTCTTTTCAGAGTTATACCTTACATAATGAATTTCGTTTCTTTAATAGGCATAATAACAGTACTATTAGGAGCTACTTTGGCTCTCGCTCAAAGAGACATTAAAAGAAGTTTAGCCTATTCCACAATGTCTCAACTGGGTTATATTATGTTAGCTCTAGGTATAGGTTCTTATCGAGCTGCCTTATTCCATTTAATAACTCATGCCTATTCTAAAGCTTTATTGTTTTTGGGATCCGGATCCATTATTAATTCTATGGAACCTATTGTTGGATATTCACCCGATAAAAGTCAGAATATGGTTCTTATGGGCGGTTTAACAAGATATGTTCCAATTACAAGAACTACTTTTTTATTAGGTACACTTTCTCTTTGTGGTATTCCGCCTCTTGCTTGTTTTTGGTCCAAGGATGAAATTATTAACGATAGTTGGTTGTATTCACCAATTTTTGCAATAATAGCTTGTTTTACAGCGGGAT